TTAGATTTATTTGGAAGATACTCGAACCAATAGGATGAATCAAACGAGTTCTGCATCATGAACCTTGTACTGCACCTATTGCGTAGATCGGTTTTAGAAAGTCATGTCGAGACAAATTAGGAAATTGAATAGGAACGAAAATACCAAGAAATTCAAAGGTATCGAATTCGATTTATTTGTATATGAACCGAATCTTGTCTATTTCAACTTTTACTTTTTGTTCTTTCAACCAACCAACTTAACCTTTCAAATATGTATGAAGTATTCACATTCTTTTTGAACGAAAGAAAAAAAGAGAAAATCGAATTTCATTTTATTTATTTAATAACTCTACCCATCTATAAAATAGATGGGGTATATCTCGCCAAGATAGATAAAAGTATGGATATTATGATCCAGATTCGAAATCAATATGTATCTCGCCCCATATCAATTAATTTATAAAAGAAAGACCTGATACAATTTAACCATGTGCCAGGAACCAGATTTGAACTGGTGACACGAGGATTTTCAGTCCTCTGCTCTACCAGCTGAGCTATCCCGACCATTCCCAATGTAGCATCCCATCCTCATTTTATTAGATGGCCGGAGTTTATGTCAATTAAAAGGACAGGGGGATTAAAAAGTTTTGCCCAAGTCCTGTAATTTCAATGCTATTGATTGTGAATCATTCAAATAGGGATTCCTTGCTTAATTTGGATATGTATTCTATATCACATGTGATAAGAGAAAGTCATTTGCACCCAAATACGTTTGTCAAAGAATCAGAAAGATAAAGCAATCTGGAGCCTCTAACGAAAAGGGGGGATAGGATAAATATTTTAGGAGTCAAATAGGCTTTTTTGGGGATAGAGGGACTTGAACCCTCACGATTTTTAAAGTCGACGGATTTTCCTATTACTATAAATTTCATTGTTGCCGGTATTGACATGTAGAACGGGACTCTATCTTTATTCTCGTCCGATTAATCAGTTCTTGAAAAGATCTATCGGACTATGGAGTGAATGATTTGATGAATGAATATTCGATTTTTTCTTCAATGTGGAATCAATTCACACCAATTCTTCCATTTTTCATATTAAAAAATACAGATTCGGGCCATCGTGAATCATTCGATATAGTATTCAATAGATCCATTTATCCTTCATCCTTTCTGAAGTTTCCATGGAAAGATTCCTCTACCAGCGCAGTGAACTCCATTTGTTAGAACAGCTTCCATTGAGTCTCTGCACCTATCCCTTTTTTTCGTTTTTTGAACCTTTGTTTTGAGAAAACAGGATTTGGCTCAGGATTGCCCATTTTTATTAGTTCCTGGGTTTCTCTGAATTTGAAAGTTATCACTTAGCAGGTTTCCATACCAAGGCTCAATCCAATTAAGTCCGTAGCGTCTACCGATTTCGCCATATCCCCCCTTCTTTTTTTTTTAGATTAGGATATCATTCCTTTTTGCTTTCATTTATACTGGATATACTGGAACCCTTGAATTTATTAGATAGCGATTATTATCTCGAAAAAAGTATTTTTTTCTTTCCTATAGGAAACCTATACTGGATTTTATCATTTCTGTATCGGCAATTCAATAGAGATTGATATATACCCCGTATATATCTTTCTCTTCTGCCACCCTTCCCATGCAATTTGGGATACTTGAAGGGTCGATTCTTTTTTCTTAACTTTCCCTTTTACGAATGAAAGCCGGGGAATGTCTGATTAGTTATAACCAATCAATCGAATTTGAAAGATATTTTGAATTCAAAATATAATATATAGTATAGAAAATATAGAAGTGTAGCAAAAAAAATTTCCAATGTCATGTGAATCAAAAATAAAAAATAAAATTTGACTAGACTATCTAAAAATATTTAAGATTTACTGTCGAATAGAATAATATTCGAATTTAGAATTGTGATTTCTTTATCACAATTCTATATCGCTATATAAATCGTTATGTTCTATAATATCCAATATTTATTGGGAATTATAGATTCTATTCTTTTCTATATTTCTATAGACACTCTATTATAGTGTATTGAATTCCTATGCATAGAAAATTTCTATTCTGTGGGCCCGCTTAGCTCAGAGGTTAGAGCATCGCATTTGTAATGCGATGGTCATCGGTTCGATTCCGATAGCCGGCTTTTTCCTATTTTTCATTTTTTTATTCAAGAAAAATGGATAATCTTACTTTGAAATCTTTGAAATCAAAGAATATTAAAAAAGTGTCTTCCCCCTCTTTCCAAAATCCATGAATTTATTCATTCATAGGGAACTCCCAACTATGTCAGGAAACGGATCTTATATATATATAATAATATAAAGTTTGAATTATCTCATTCTTCTTTATAGTAATAGTACAAGTACACTACTTCAGCCAACTTTGCCGCATTGAGTTCAGTTTTAGTTTAGGTTTATTCTGTAAAAGCCAATTTTCAAAAAAAAAAGAATGAAATGAATTCTAAATAAGAATAATAAGAATAAGGAGTCTTTATGTCGCGTTACC